GAAGAATAAAAAAACTTTATTTGTCGTTACATTTTATCCAACCATAAAAAACTACAACTATGTAGTATAACACTATACAGTAATAAAACAGTAATAAAAAAAATGACAGTCTTCTTTTTTATGTTTAAGAATAAACTCAGCAATTCTATAAGGTTGAATAAAAATTTCCATCAAAACTCCTTTGATATAATTGCTATGCTTAGTGTGTGACTCGTTGCTTTAGGATTCGATTAGATTAACATAAACAAAAAAGAAAAAAGAACTTACCTATTAAGAGCAACTAATAACTATAGCATTACTAAATAACCTAAGCAACTCATTGCTTCGCATTATCTAGATCCAAAAAAATCAGTCAAGATATGATAGACGCATCATATCATTGGAGCAACTGAAATGAAAAAAAAAACTAAAGAAATATGATTATAAGTTATGAAAGGTAATCGAAAAAAATGCGGATAAATGGAAGGATGAAAGAAAGAGAAAAAAAATTGAATATTAATGATATATGATTCCAATTTGGAAAGTCTATGAGGTCACTGTAAGAAAAGCAATGTAATAAAGCATCAATACAGATTCATTCATAATAATTGTATAAATCTGTTCCGAAAACAAAAAATTAAGAGCCTTGAGCCAATAAAAACTGATAAAATTGACTCAAAAACAAATTAAAAAATGAAATTCAAAATTTCATGTAAGAGCTCCATTGTAGAATTAGGGCCTAATGATTAATTAAGAAGCGATGGGAACGACGGAACCCATGAATATAGAGGATTCTATAACAAATCTTAGTAATTCATTGGACAGGATGGCGGAATAAACCAGAAACTTTATTATCTATTCTGATTTTTATTCTGAGACCTCGTGGGATAAACATCAAACTTAAATAGATATTGAAAGAGTAAATATTCGCCGGCGAAAATGTTTTTTTTTTTCAAATAAAAAAAGTAATAAAATACGAAAAAAAAAAAAATGAAAAAGATAAAATAAAATCAGGATTTGTTAGAATATTCTAACTATAACAAAAACGACATTCGAGATGATGATATTACGTTATTTTTAAATCAATAGAATTCATCTTGGATTACATTTCGAAAAAGACATACACAAATTTAGAAGAAATCGGATGAAATTTCAAAAAATACCATGATTAATAGAATTACTCATTAACTACATCTATATCTTAATCCAAGCTTTTATTCGCGAGGAGCTGGATGAGAAGAAACTCTCATGTTCAGTTCTGTAGTAGAGATGGAATTTCTAATTTAGAAAAAACCCATCAACTATAACCCAAAAAGAACCAGATTTCGTAAACAACATCGCGGAAGACTAAAAGGAATATCTTCTCGTGGGAATCGTATTTGTTTTGGCAGATATGCTCTTCAAACACTTGAACCCGCTTGGATCACATCTAGACAAATAGAAGCGGGGCGACGAGCAATGTCACGAAATGTACGACGTGGTGGAAAAATTTGGGTACGTATATTTCCAGACAAACCAGTTACAGTAAGACCCGCAGAAACGCGTATGGGTTCTGGGAAAGGATCCCCTGAGTATTGGGTAGCGGTGGTTAAACCAGGTAAAATCCTTTATGAAATGGGTGGTGTACCCGAAAATATAGCCAGAAAAGCTATTTCAATAGCGGCATCAAAAATGCCTATAAAAACCCAATTCATTATTTCTGAATAGGAAGATAGAATGAAAAAGAAGATAGAATGAAAAAGAAGATAGAATGAAAAAGCTAACTAACATTTAAGGATAAAAAGATTATCAGTTTTCTTTTTTTGACAAACAATATTTTTTTACTTCGTCCTTTGCATTATAAAGAAGAGATACAAAAAAATGATATGATTCAACCACAAACCTATTTGAATGTAGCAGACAACAGCGGGGCTCGAGAATTGATGTGTATTCGAATAATAGGAGCTAGTAATCGCCGATATGCTCACATTGGTGACGTTATTGTTGCTGTAATCAAGGAAGCAATACCAAACACTCCTCTAGAAAGATCAGAAGTGATCAGAGCTGTAATTGTACGTACTTGTAAAGAACTCAAACGTAACAATGGGACGATAATACGATATGATGACAATGCCGCAGTTGTCATTGATCAAGAAGGAAATCCAAAAGGAACTCGAGTTTTTGGGGCGATCCCACGGGAATTGAGACAATTAAACTTTACTAAAATAGTTTCATTAGCTCCTGAGGTATTATAAGACCTAAATAGCACTAGTTAGTTTAGTATAGGATTCAAAAATGGTATTGAAATAAAATTAATTAATAGATTGTGTATCACGCATATACCCTTAATATTAAAATATTAATAATTTCATTCATATATTAATATATAATTCGTCTATATCTATATTTAAATAAAAGAAAAATAACATGTTGATTATATCAAAATTATAGAACAATAAGGAATTTGAACTTATCATGGGGAAAGACACTATTGCTGATATAATAACCTCTATACGAAATGCTGACATGAATAGAAAAGGAACGGTTCGGATAAGATCGACTAACATCACCGAAAGCATTGTTAAAATACTTTTACGAGAAGGTTTTATCGAAAACGTAAGGAAACACCGCGAAAATAACCAATATTTTTTGATTTTAACCCTAAAACATAAACGAAATAAGAAAGAATCCTATAAAACGATTTTAAATTTAAAGAGAATAAGTCGACCGGGTCTACGAATCTATTCTAACTCTCAACGAATTCCACGAATTTTAGGCGGAATAGGAATTGTAATCCTTTCGACTTCTCAAGGTATAATGACAGACCGAGAAGCTCGCCGAAAAAGAATCGGCGGAGAAATTTTGTGTTATATATGGTAACTCTTCTAATATAAAAATTGGATATCCGGAACTTACGATTTGTGAAAAAAAGGGGGGGTTGTGTAATACCCCCCCTGCTAAAAAGTTCCGAATGTTTTACCTCGAATGAAATTAAAAAAAAATGAATTAATGAAAGTTTTCTTTCTGATTCACTTCTGACTGGCATGGTTTTATTTTATTTAGATACTAAAGATTTGTTTGCTTTTAAGTCATGCTTCTGAAAGGATTCGCCATATTTTTGTATAGGTATACCTATAGGAGAAAAAAAAATGGCAAAGTTTAGTAAGTTCTTAAGTATAAGTTAATCCGGGGACAGTCCTTTTCTAGACTCCATACCAAGGATTCAAATGAGTAAGTGTTTTTTAATTTCAACATTCCTTTCACGAAAATACAATTAAAGATTAAAAAATATCAAGAAACCTTTTTTTCGTCCAACAATAAATATATTTAAAGAATTAAGGAATAACAACTATGAAAATAAGGGCTTCCGTTCGTAAAATTTGTGAAAAGTGTCGACTAATCCGTAGGAGGGGACGAATTATAGTAATTTGTTCCAACCCGAGGCATAAACAAAGACAAGGATAATTTTACTAAAGGAAATAAAGTAAAGAGTACTTCCAAGGAGCTGGCAAAAAAAAAAAGGTCTGTTTTGACATGAAATGGATATATCCATATATTTCTTGTGAAATGAAAAAATATGGCAAAACCTATATTAAGAATTGGTTCACGTAAAAATACACGTAGTGGTTCACGTAAAAATTTACGGAGAATACCAAAGGGAGTTATTCATGTTCAAGCAAGTTTCAACAATACCATTGTGACCGTTACAGATGTACGGGGTCGGGTGATTTCTTGGTCCTCCGCAGGTACGTGTGGATTTAGGGGTACAAGAAGAGGAACACCTTTTGCTGCCCAAACCGCAGCAGGAAATGCTATTCGAGCAGTAGTGGATCAAGGTATGCAACGAGCTGAAGTAAGGATCAAAGGCCCTGGACTGGGAAGAGATGCAGCATTACGAGCTATTCGTAGAAGCGGTATACTTTTAAGTTTTGTACGAGATGTAACCCCTATGCCACATAATGGTTGTAGACCCCCTAAAAAAAGACGTGTATAGAACTAAATAACGGCTGAAAGGGTTTCAAGAGAAATAAACGATTCAATGATCTGATCAAATAAAATTACTATGGTTCGAGAGAAAGTCAAAGTATCTACTCGGACACTACAGTGGAAGTGTGTTGAATCACGAAGAGACAGTAAGCGTCTTTATTATGGACGCTTTATTCTGTCTCCACTTATGAAAGGTCAAGCCGACACAATAGGCATTGCGATGCGAAGAGCTTTACTTGGCGAAATAGAAGGAACATGTATTACACGTGCAAAATCTGAGAACATACCACATGACTATTTTAACATAGTAGGTATTCAAGAATCAGTACATGAAATTTTAATGAATTTGAACGAGATTGTATTAAGAAGTAATCTATATGGAACTCGCACCGCACTTATTTGTGTCCAAGGTCCCGGATATATAACTGCTCGAGACATAATTTTACCGCCCTCTGTGGAAATCATTGATAATACACAGCATATAGCTACCTTAACGGAACCAATAGATTTGTGTATTGGATTAAAAATCGAGAGGAATCGTGGATATAGTCTAAAAATTTCAAATAACTTTGAAGACAGAAGTTATCCTATAGATGCTGTATTCATGCCTGTTCAAAACGCGAATCATAGTATTCATTCTTATGGGAATGGGAATGAAAAACAAGAGATTCTTTTTCTAGAAATATGGACAAATGGAAGTTTAACTCCTAAAGAAGCACTTCATGAAGCCTCCCGAAATTTGATTAATTTATTTATTCCTTTTCTACATGTAGAAGAAGAAACGTTCTATTTAGAGAACAATCAACATCAAGTTACTTTACCCCTTTTTCCTTTTCATAATAGATTAGTTAACCTAAGAAAAAAAAAAAAAGAACTAGCCTTTCAATATATTTTTATTGACCAATTAGAATTGCCTCCCAGAATCTATAATTGTCTCAAAAAGTCCAATATACATACATTATTGGACCTTTTGAATAACAGTCAAGAAGACCTTATCAAAATTGAACATTTTCACATAGAAGATGTAAAAAAGATATTAGACATTCTAGAAAAAA